TTTTAGTTCATAATGTATTTCATGAATCTAAGTGGAATAAGCAAAGTGGATTCCTTGTTGGTTAGTCGAGTTCCAATGAAAACCACACAATTGAAGGAAATGTCCGAATTTGCTATTTAGAAAATCAATAAACTAAGGTTTTGTCGTTCTAGATATCGGATTCAACGGAAACAATTACAGCAGTAGGGGGGGAAATCAAAAAACAAGTCGAGCAAAATTATACAAAGTTATATACAAGTTGCTACCCCCCCCTTAGTCTTTCTTTAATTGAATTTCGTTTGACTAGACGGAAGTTACTTAAAAACTTCCGCTTTCTTTAAAAGATTCTGAACAGTTCCTGTGGGTTGAGCACCTTTTTCAAGGAAATATAGAATAAGAGGAACGTTTAAATAAGTTTGATTCTTCATTGGATCATAAAACCCCACTTTTCTAAGATCTTTTCCTTCTCTTCGGGATCGAACATCAATTGCAACGATTCGATAGACGACTCATTGGGATAGATGTAGATGACCAACACCCCCCCTAGAACCGTATAGGAAGTTTTCTCCTCGTACGGCTCGAGAAAAATGATTTGCTTCTAAGTTTTGTCTATGTATGCAATTCTAATAAATTAAATGACAAATGGGCCTAGAAAATCAATTAGACTCTGATTTCCGTCTTTTTTCCTTCCTGAAAATGAAAAAGAAACCATTCGTACTCATAACTCAAGTTGGATAACTCTCAAATAGCTCAAAAGAAAAATCTTTAGTCACTTTCATTTATTGAGTGGTCTTTAACCCCTTTTGTTTTGTTTGTCTTTTGTCTCGTTTCAAATTCTATTTGGATTCTTTAGTCTGATCCAATTAGTGAGACTATCGAGACAATTAAAAAGGTCTTTCCTTGTTCTTAGATCCTTTATCCTTATTTTAAATCATTAGGTTTAGACATTACTTCGGTGCTTCTTAATCCTTTCAAAGTGGCAGCAACATACCCCTTTTTTGTTTTGATTTCTTTCTATCAAAGAATCCTACGGACAGTTGATTCACGTGTGATACACTTTGAATCGAAAAAGTTTTCTAAATTCTAACAAGTCTTGCTTTTGAATTGGAAACTTGCTCGAATTGGATCCTTTCGATTTCTATATATGGAAGATACGTTTACGAAGTTGTTCCGATTAATTGGCATTAACCCTAGATCCTTGCCCCCGAGAAATGAATTAATCCTTTCTACTCGAGCTTCATCGTGGACTATTTACAACCCAACAAAAAATCGAGTGTAACAGAACAAACAATGTCGAGCCAAGAGCACTCTCATCCTTAGATAAATCGAAAATGGTGGATGGAAAAATCCACAACGGATCGTGTCCTTCAAGTCGCACGTTGCTTTCTACCACATCGTTTCAAACGAAGTTTTAACATAATATTCCTCTAATTTGGAACCGGTATGGAATTGATTCAATTATGGAATCATGAATAGTCATTGGTTCAGTTGTACATAGACATCGTAATCTAGGCTTTTTCTTCTATATATGATAATATGATATGAAACGATTTTTCTGAAAAAGTCTTAGCAAGACAGCATCTTTCACATACATAAATAATATATAGATAATAGCAAGAAATCGAAATATATAAACGAATAACTTTTTGAATCTGCATCTTCAAGTGACTCAACAGGATAGATTAAACGATTTCCTACTTTTTGAGTACCAAATAAAGATTCCACTTACAAACAATCATTAAAAATATTTAATAAAAATAGTTCTAATTGAAATTGAAAAAGTTTCCTATTTAGACATCATTATTTAATTTGAAGAAAATTGGACAATAAGCATGACGTTTGATCTTCATAGGAAGATAAGTCTTTCTTTTTGAATTGACTCATCACTTTTAAATAGATAAAAGAAAAGAAAAACGAAATCCAATTTTTTTCATGAGATGGATAAAAAAATGATCTAAGTTAAGATTTGAATCTTTATTCTTTTCGTCTGATTACGAAAATCAAATTACGAAAATCAAAAAAATACGGAGGGTTTTTCGTATCTATCAGATAGACTGAAGAGTTGTCACTGTTATAGATATTCTATAATATAGAATTTAAATAATTTAAGGTATCAAAAATCTTTTTCACAAAAACCGAAAAATTATTGTCATTGAAATAGAACGATACATACCATATAAGCGAAATATTTCCTCATTTTATATATTTTAGATGATATATATTTATAGATTTTGTTTAACATGGGATTAAGTAATATTTCACAATAATCGACTCTTATCATAAAGTGAATAAAAGGGTGATAGGGGAAATCACCCCTGCCTCAATTGTTCTGTAGATTTCCAATTTTTACTTAGAACCAAACACGAAATACCTAAATAAAATGAGATTCAAAGAAAATATATCGGCTCCATAACATATTTCTATATGATATGTAACTTGATCATTTGTTAATGAGATTCGAACAGACACAGATATTAAAATGAATACGGATTTACTCCTATCCACTGACTTACTTCTTTCT